CTTCAATGCAGACTTTGACGGGGATCAAATGGCTGTTCATGTACCTTTATCTTTGGAAGCCCAAGCAGAGGCTCATTTACTTATGTTTTCTCATATAAATCTCCTATCTCCAGCCATTGGAGATCCCATTTCTGTCCCAACTCAAGATATGCTTATCGGACTCTATGTATTAACGATCGGGAATCGTCTAGGTATTTGTGCAAATAGATATAATCTATATAATTGCAGAAACTATAAAAATAAAACAGTTGACAATAATAACTATGGGTATACGAAAGAAAAAGAACCATATTTTTGTAGTTCCTATGATGCACTTGGAGCTTATCGGCGGAGGGGAATCAATTTAGATAGTCCTTTGTGGCTCCGGTGGCGACTAGATCAACGTGTCATTGGCTCAAGAGAAGTTCCCATCGAAGTTCAATATGAATCCTTGGGTACTTATCATGAGATTTATGGAGACTTTCTCATAGTAGAAAGTGTAAAAAAAGAAATCCGTTATATATACATTCGAACCACTGTTGGTCATGTTTCTTTTTATCGAGAAATAGAAGAAGCTATACAAGGGTTTTGTCGGGCCTACTCATACGCTATCTAAACTAAGAAATTAGATTAGTCGATTGTTGAAAATCGGGTCTATGCAATTTCATTAGTATTATCATCATTATTTATAAATTTGTATGTGAATCAAGATTGAGGAACGGAAGTTTTCGAATCACTAACTCAGGTCCATTGTCGAATACTACTCGGCGGAATATGGGGGTACTTATGGCAGAACGGGCCGATCTGGCCTTTCACAATAAAGTGATAGATGGAATTGCTATGAAACGACTTATTAGCAGATTAATAGATCATTTTGGAATGGCATATACATCACATACCCTGGATCAAGTGAAGACTTTGGGTTTCCAACAAGCCACTGCTACATCTATTTCATTAGGAATTGATGATCTTTTAACAATACCTTCTAAGGGATGGTTAGTCCAAGATGCTGAACAACAAAGTTTTATTTTGGAGAAACACCATCATTATGGGAATGTACACGCGGTAGAAAAATTACGTCAATCCATTGAAATATGGTATGCTACAAGTGAATATTTTAGACAAGAAATGAATCCTAATTTTAGGATGACTGATCCTTCTAATCCAGTTCATCTAATGTCCTTTTCAGGAGCTAGAGGAAACGCATCTCAAGTACATCAATTAGTAGGCATGAGAGGATTAATGTCGGATCCCCAAGGACAAATGATTGATTTACCTATTCAAAGCAATTTACGCGAAGGACTTTCTTTGACAGAATATATAATTTCTTGCTATGGAGCCCGCAAAGGAGTCGTGGATACTGCTGTACGAACATCAGATGCAGGATACCTCACGCGTAGACTTGTTGAAGTAGTGCAACACATTATTGTACGTAGAACAAATTGTGGTACTATCCGACGTATTTCCGCCAGTCCTCGAAATGGGATGCTGGAAAAAAATTTTGTCCAAACGCTAATAGGTCGTGTATTAGCAGACGATATATATATGGGTACACGATGCATTGCCACTCGAAACCAAGATATTGGGATTGGACTTGCCAATCGATTCATAACCTTTCGAGCACAACCAATATATATTCGAACCCCCTTTACTTGCAGGAATACGTCTTGGATCTGTCAATTATGTTATGGCCGGAGTCCTACTCGTGGCGACCTAGTCGAATTGGGGGAAGCCGTAGGTATTATTGCGGGTCAATCAATTGGGGAGCCGGGAACTCAACTAACATTAAGAACTTTTCATACTGGCGGAGTATTCACGGGTGGTACTGCCGAACATGTACGAGCTCCTTCTAATGGAAAAATAAAGTTCAATGAGGGTTTGGTTCATCCCACACGTACCCGTCATGGGCATCCTGCCTTTCTATGTTCCATAGACTTGTATGTAACCATTGAGACTCGGGATATTATACATATACATAATGTGAATATTCCATCAAAAAGTTTGCTTTTAGTTCAAAATGATCAATATGTAGAATCAGAACAAGTGATTGCTGAGATTCGTGCCGTAACGTCCACTTTTCATTTTAAAGAGAGGGTTCGAAAACATATTTATTCTGAATTAGAGGGAGAAATGCACTGGAGTACCAATGTCTACCATGCACCTGAATATACATATGGCAATGTTCATCTATTACCAAAAACAAGCCGTTTATGGATATTAGCGGGGGGTCCATGCAGATCCAATATAGTGTCTTTTTCGCTCCACAAGGATCAAGATCAAATGAATGTTCATGCTTTTTCTTTTTTTGTCGAAGAAAGGTATATCTCTGACCTATCAATCACTAATGATCGAGTAAAACAAAAATTGTTGGATACTTATGGTAAAAAAGATAGGGAAATTCTTGACTATTTAAGACTTGATCGAATCATATCCAATGGTCATTGGAATTTCATATATCCTTCAATTCTCCAAGAGAATTCTAATTTCTTGTCGAAAAGGCGAAGAAATCAATTTCGCATCCCAGTACGATCTGATCAGGAACAAGAGAAAGGGCCAATATCTTGTTTTGGTATTTCGATTGAAATACCCATAAATGGTATTTTACGTAGAGATAGTATTCTTGCTTATTTTGATGATCCACGATACAAAAGAAACAGTTCGGGAATTACTAAGTATGGGACCATAGAGGTGGATTCCATCGTAAAAAAAGAAGATTTGATTGAGTATCGAGGATCCCAAGAATTTAGTCCGAAATACCAAATGAAAGTAGATCGGTTTTTTTTTATTCCAGAGGAAGTGCATATCTTACCCGGATCCTCGTCCATAATGGTACGGAACAATAGTATCATTGGAGTAGATACACGAGTCGCTTTAAATACAAGAAGTCGAGTAGGTGGATTAGTCCGAGTGGAGAAAAAAAAAAAAAGTATTGAACTGAAAATTATTTCTGGGGGTATTTATTTTCCTGGAGATACAGATAAGATATCCAGACACAGCGGCATTTTGATACCCCCGGAAACGGAAAATAATTCTAAGGAATCAAAAAAATCAAAAAATTGGATCTATGTCCAACGAATCACACCTACAAAAAAAAAATATTTTGTTTCGGTTCGACCCGTAGTCACATATGAAATGGCTGATGGGATCAATTTAGAAAAACTTTTCCCTCGGGATCTATTGCAGGAAAAATATAATGTCCAACTTAGAGTTGTCAATTATATCCTTTATGGAAATGGAAAGTCCATTCGAGGAATTTATCACACAAATATTCAATTAGTTCGGACTTGCTTAGTATTGAATTGGGACCAAGAAAAAAAAGGTTCTATAGAAGAGGTTCATGCTTACTTTGTTGAGGTAAGAGCAAATGATCTGATTCGTTATTTCATAAGAATTGAGTTAGTCAAGTCTACTACTTCGTATACCGGAAAAAGGTATGATACGCCGGGTTCGGGATTAATTCACGATAATCGATTAGATCGTACCGATATCAATCCTTTTTTTTCCAAAGCGAAGATTCAATCATTTACCCAACATCAAAGAATTCTCGGTACGTTGTTGAATCAAAATAAGGAATGTCAGTCTTTGATAATTTTGTCATCATTCAATTGTTCTCGAGTTAGTCTATTCAACGGTTCGAAATATAACAATGTGACAAAAGAGTCAGACCACATAACCCCAATTAGGGATTTGTTGGGTCCCTTAGGTACTATTGTACTTAAAATAGTGAATTTTTATTCATCTTTCCATTTAATAACTCATAATCAGATCTTGTTCCATAAATATTTGATACGTGACAATTTGAAACGGACTTTTCAAGTACTTCAAGTATTTTATTATGCCTTAATAGATGAAAATAAAAGGATTTCTAATTATAATCCCGATTCATGCAGTAACATCATTTTGAATCCATTCCATTTAAATTGGTGCTTTTTCCAACACAATTATTGGGAAGAGACATCCACAATAACTAGTCTTGGACAATTTCTTTGTGAAAATGTATGTCTATTTAAATATAGACCACACATAAAAAAATCTGGTCAAATTTTAATTGTTCATGTCCACTCTTTAGTTATAAGAGCAGCTAAGCCCTATTTGGCCACTCCAGGAGCAACTGTTCATGGACATTATGGAGAAACCCTTTGTGAAGGGGATACATTAGTTACATTTATCTATGAAAAATCCCGATCTGGTGACATAACACAGGGTCTTCCAAAAGTAGAACAAATCTTAGAAGTTCGTTCGATCGGTTCAATATCGATGAACCTTGAAAGGAGAGTTGAAGGTTGGAACGAACATATACCAAGAATTCTTGGAATTCCCTGGGTATTCTTGATTGGAGCTGGGCTAACCATAGCCCAAAGTCGTATCTCTTTGGTTAATAAGATCCAAAAAGTTTATCGATCCCAGGGGGTACAGATCCATAATAGACATATAGAGATTATTGTACGTCAAGTAACATCAAAAGTGTTGGTTTCAGAAGACGGAATGTCTAATGTTTTTTTACCTGGAGAATTAATCGTATTGTTGCGAGCAGAACGAGCAGGGCGTGCTTTAGACCAAACGATCTATTATCGGGCAATCTTATTGGGAATAACGAAGGCATCCCTGAATACTCAAAGTTTCATATCCGAAGCAAGTTTTCAAGAAACTGCTAGAGTTTTAGCAAAAGCTGCTCTACGAGGTCGTATTGATTGGTTGAAGGGCCTAAAAGAAAATGTTGTTCTGGGGGGTATTATCCCTGTTGGTACCGGATTCAAAAAATTAGTGTATCGTTTAAGGCAAGACAAGAACATTAATTTGGAAATAAAAAAGAAAAATCTATTCGAGTTGGAAATGAGAGATATTTTGTTACACCAGAAATAATTTTTTTGTTCTTGCGTCCCAAACAATTTCCATGAGACACCAGAAAAATAATTTACGCGATTTCCCAACTCCTAATAGGATATTCATCCCTTTTACTTTCTATTTATTTATTTGGTAATAAATAAAATAATTCAAAAAAAAAAATGAATGTTGTGGCTATGTATCAACGGCCAATTCCGGTAGAAGGTTCCGTCGGAACAATTTTGTTCAAAAAAAAAAAAGGGAAAGTGTGGGAAAAATGACAAGAAGATATTGGAACATCAATTTGGAAGAGATGATGGAAGCGGGAGTTCATTTTGGTCATGGTACTAAGAAATGGAATCCTAGAATGGCCCCTTACATCTCTGCAAAGCGCAAAGGTATTCATATTACAAATCTTACTAGAACTGCTCGTTTTTTATCAGAAGCCTGTGATTTAGTTTTTGATGCAGCAAGTGGGGGAAAAAATTTCTTAATCGTCGGTACCAAAAATAAAGCAGCGGATTCAGTAGCATCAGCTGCAAAAAGGGCTCGATGTCATTATGTTAATAAAAAATGGCTTGGGGGTATGTCAACAAATTGGTCTACTACAGAAACGAGGCTGCATAAGTTTAGGGACTTAAGAGCAGAACAAAAGATGGGGAAACTCAATGGTCTTCCCAAAAGAGATGCTTCCATGTTGAAGAGAAAATTATCCACTTTGCAAACATATCTGGGTGGGATTAAATATATGACGGGGTTGCCCGATATTGTAATCATCGTCGATCAGCAAGAAGAATATACGGCTCTTCGAGAATGTGTCATTTTGGGTATTCCGACGATTTGTTTAATCGATACAAATTGTAACCCAGATTTCGCGGATATTTCGATTCCAGCCAACGATGACGCTATAGCTTCAATCCGATTTATTCTTAACAAATTAGTATCCGCAATTTGTAAGGGTCGTTCTAGCTATATAAGAAGTTGTTGATTATGATTATGTTATGATTAAGAATAATAAGATTAGTTGATAATTTCATAGATTTATTGAATTGGTTACTATTCTTGTCTTGGATAAAAAAAGAGAAAATAGGGATATTTATATTCTTTATGTGATTTCTTGATATCCTAAATATAAATATATGATTAATGATTTAAGTAGATGAGTTGAGAAAGAGATGGTTGAATCAAAATAATTCCTTTATTTAAAGTTCGATTTCTGTCCGAGGACAATATGAATGTTATACCATGTTCCATTAAAATGCTCAACGGATTATATGATATATCAGGTGTAGAAGTAGGCCAACATTTATATTGGAAAATAGGAGGTTTACAAATTCATGCCCAAGTACTTATCACTTCTTGGGTCGTAATTGCTATCTTATTAGGTTCAGTCATCATAGCTGTTCGGAATCCACAAACCATTCCGACTGATGGTCAGAATTTCTTCGAATATGTCCTTGAATTTATTCGAGACTTGAGCAAAACTCAGATTGGAGAAGAATATGGTCCTTGGGTTCCCTTTATTGGAACTATGTTCCTATTTATTTTTGTTTCTAACTGGTCAGGTGCCCTTTTACCTTGGAAAGTCATACAGTTACCTCATGGGGAGTTAGCCGCCCCCACGAATGATATAAACACTACTGTTGCTTTAGCTTTACCCACGTCAGTGGCATATTTTTATGCGGGTCTTACTAAAAAAGGATTGGGTTATTTCGGGAAATACATTCAACCAACCCCCATACTGTTACCAATTAACATCCTAGAAGATTTCACAAAACCCTTATCTCTTAGTTTTCGACTTTTCGGGAATATATTGGCTGATGAATTAGTAGTTGTTGTTCTTGTTTCTTTAGTACCTTCAGTAGTTCCTATACCTGTTATGTTTCTTGGATTATTTACAAGTGGTATTCAAGCTCTTATTTTTGCAACTTTAGCCGCGGCTTATATAGGGGAATCCATGGAGGGTCATCACTGATTACCTTTCGAAATAGTTTTTAAGCTTATCCCAATTCAGGAAATGGATGGTTCAAGATAATCGACTCGGTTCATCGACTCGGTTCTTGGTTGGGGAACATAATAGATACAAATACGTATGTATATACGACTAGAGTTATAGGAGGAAAGATAGACGATATTTTGAAATTGTGAAAAAAAAGGATGGGTCATGGTAGATATATGTAATGTCTATAAGTCCACCCAGACCCCTCGAAGAATGGTTCTCGAATCCGATTCAATATAAAATATGGGGGTTTCCGTTATGAAAGAAACAAATGTATATGTGATATTAGATATATACTAGTTTTATAGGGGTTCTCCCTATCTATATTATTTATTATTTTAATTCGAAGTTTTTAGTTACTTCGACTCGATAGATTTTAGTGATAAAATTAAGTAATAATTTATTGGTTGCTTGTATCATTAACTATTTTTTTTGTATGAGGAACTTATCATGAATCCACTGATTTCTGCCGCTTCCGTTATTGCTGCTGGATTGGCCGTAGGGCTTGCTTCTATTGGACCTGGAGTTGGTCAAGGTACTGCTGCAGGCCAAGCTGTAGAAGGTATTGCAAGACAACCAGAAGCAGAAGGTAAAATACGAGGTACTCTATTGCTTAGTCTAGCTTTTATGGAAGCTTTAACAATTTATGGGCTGGTCGTGGCATTAGCACTTTTATTTGCGAATCCTTTTGTTTAATT